TTTACATGCAATGGAGTTACACCAAAACTTAAAGGATCAAAACCTTTTATGCTTATACATCAGCATGTAGGATAGATAAGCTAATTTAAGCTAACGGGCTCATGCCCCGTTGATAGGTTAAACCTTCTCTCCAATGTTTCTATCACCGTCACTCGTATTGTTTATTTTAAGAATTTTAACAAGTATATTTTTGATTTTGTCATCTTCTTCTTTGTTTGTTAGATGACTTGGATTAGAGTTAAATATATTAGCTTTTATTCCTCTGCTAGTTCTTAGAAAAAATAAATTTTCTTCTGAGGCTGCTGTTAAATACTTTTTGACACAGACTCTTGCTTCAATTTTATTTGTCGTGGGATTGCTGGCAGGACTAATTGATGCGAGTTTTTTAATATATCTTTTAGTTTTTTTAGGACTTTGTATTAAGTTAGGAGCAGCACCTTTTCATAGCTGACTTTTGACAATTGCTGAGTCTTCAACTTGAGTTGTTTTATTAGTTCTTTTGACCATCCAAAAAATTAACCCTCTATTAATTATATGAAATCTTGATTTACAACTAAGAAATTTGTGTTTAGCTATTATTTTGGTTTCAGTATTGGTGGGGGGCTTTATAGGGTTAATTCAGACTAGTCCTCGGCTCATTTTAGCCTTTTCTTCTATTAACCATTTGGGGTGGCTTTTGATTTCTTTATTCTTTAGAATTTGACTAGGGGTAGTCTATTTTGTTAGATACTTTTTAGTTTTAGTTCCTGTAGTAAGACTTTTCCGAAATTCAAATCTTCAGCATATTAATCAATTAACGACATTAAGAATTCCAAGCTCATATTTAATTTTGATATTTTTAAGACTCTTGTCTTTAGGGGGCCTACCACCTTTTTTTGGGTTTTTACCTAAATGGGTTGTACTTCAATCTTTAATGTTTAGAGGTCATTTTATCTTAGGGTTTATTTTAGTATTGGTTAGACTATTTACGCTTTACTATTACTTGCGTCTTACCTTCTCCGCTTTCATTTTGAGAAAAAGTGTGACTTCATTAGTTTTAGCTAAGTCTAATAAAATTAAGGCGGTTGATTTAGTTTTCTTAGGGGTATCTCTTTTAGGGCTTTCTTTTATTTTTTTAATTTAGAATTTTAAGTTAAGTTAAACTAAAAGCCTTCAAAGCTTTAAATAAGAGAGTCTTAAATTCTAGCAAGTAGTAACACTAATAGTGTATTTAAAGATTTGCAATCTAAAAGTTTTATTTAAACTATACTACCTAGCTCAAGGGTTTCACCCGTTTTTAGATTTACAATCTACTGCCTAAACTCAGCCATTGAACTATTGCGACGTTGATTATTCTCAACTAATCATAAGGATATTGGGACTTTGTACTTTATTTTTGGGGTCTGATCTGGGATAGTAGGAACTGCCCTAAGTATACTTATTCGTGCGGAACTTGGACAATCAGGAAGCTTAATTGGTGACGATCAAATTTACAATGTAATTGTAACTGCCCATGCCTTTGTTATGATTTTTTTTATAGTTATGCCAATTATGATTGGGGGGTTTGGAAATTGACTTGTCCCCTTAATATTGGGGGCCCCAGATATGGCATTCCCGCGTTTAAACAACTTAAGTTTTTGACTTTTACCCCCAGCATTAACTCTTCTTTTGGTCGGGGGTGCTGTAGAAAGTGGGGCTGGGACAGGATGGACAGTTTACCCTCCCCTCTCAGCTGGAATTGCTCATGCCGGGGCTTCTGTTGATCTTAGAATTTTTTCTCTGCATTTAGCTGGGATTTCTTCTATTTTAGGTGCAGTAAATTTTATTACTACTATTATTAATATACGCTCAGAGGGAATGACATTAGACCGAATCCCGTTATTTGTGTGGGCTGTTGGTATCACAGCTCTTCTTTTATTACTGAGTCTTCCTGTTTTGGCAGGGGCTATCACTATACTGTTAACTGATCGAAATTTAAATACTTCATTTTTTGACCCTGCAGGTGGGGGGGATCCTATTTTATATCAACATTTATTTTGATTTTTTGGACACCCCGAAGTTTATATTTTAATTCTCCCTGGTTTTGGAATGATTTCTCATATTATTAGTCATGAGAGAGGAAAAAAGGAGGCTTTTGGAACTCTAGGAATAATTTATGCTATATTAGCTATTGGGGTCTTAGGATTTGTTGTCTGGGCTCACCATATGTTTACTGTAGGAATGGATGTAGATACTCGAGCTTATTTTACTGCAGCGACAATGATTATTGCAGTTCCCACAGGTATTAAGATCTTTAGTTGATTAGGAACACTTCATGGTACGCAGTTAGTGTTTACTCCTTCTCTTTTATGGGCATTCGGGTTTGTATTTCTTTTTACAGTAGGGGGATTAACAGGAGTAGTCTTAGCGAATTCTAGTATCGATATTATTCTCCATGACACATATTATGTAGTAGCTCATTTCCATTATGTATTATCTATGGGAGCTGTGTTTGCTATTTTTGCGGGGGTGGTTCATTGATTTCCTTTGTTTACAGGTTTAACTTTGCAATCTTCTTGACTTAAAATCCATTTTGTTGTTATATTTATTGGAGTAAATTTAACGTTTTTCCCTCAGCATTTCCTAGGGTTGGCTGGAATGCCTCGACGTTACTCAGATTACCCTGACGCGTATATGTCTTGAAATGTTCTCTCGTCTGTTGGGTCAATGATTTCTTTTGTAGCCACTCTAGGCTTTGTTTATATTATCTGGGAAGCTCTGGTTTCTCTTCGTCCGGTTTTATTTGCAACGCACATGACCACCTCTATCGAATGACAGCATTCTTTTCCTCCTGCTGAACATAGTTACAATGAGTTAGTTTATATTTCTCAATTCTAATATGGCAGATTAGTGCAATAGATTTAAGCTCTATAAAAAAGAGTGAGAGTCTCTTTATTAGAAAATGTCAACATGAGGACAAATTGGACTGCAAAATAGAGCTTCGCCACTTATAGAACAATTAATTTTCTTCCATGATCACGCTTTGCTTATTCTCATTTTAATCACAACATTAGTTGGTTATTTTATAATTAGTCTTACAGCTAATAAATATGTAAATCGATATCTTCTTGATGGTCAAATGATTGAAATTATTTGAACAGTATTACCAGCTGTAATTTTAATTATCTTAGCTTTACCTTCTTTACGACTGCTTTACTTAATTGATGAGACAACTGAACCTAGAATCACCTTAAAAACAATTGGTCATCAGTGGTATTGAAGCTACGAATATTCTGACTTTAAGGATATTGAATTTGATTCTTATATGATTCCTACTAATTCTTTAGAAGACTCTAATTTTCGGTTGCTGGAAGTTGACAACCGAGTCATTTTACCTTATCTAACTCAGATTCGTCTTTTAGTTACAGCAGCTGATGTAATTCATTCATGAACTATCCCTAGCTTGGGAATTAAGGCAGACGCTATTCCTGGGCGGCTAAATCAATTAAATATTTTATTTAATCGACCTGGAATCTTTTATGGTCAATGTTCAGAAATTTGCGGGGCTAATCATAGATTTATACCCATTAGTGTTGAAGCTATTAACCCCCAAGATTTCTTAAGTTGAGTTAAGTCTTACTCACTAAATAGCTTAAAGTAAGCAAGAGCCTCTTAAGCTTTTAAATGTCAGTTTACGCCTGACTTTGGTGGAGAAATTAATTAAAAAATAATATAAGCTTGTCATGCTTAAGTTGTCCCAAGGGACATTTCTTTGTGCCACAAATTTGACCTATAAATTGATTACTTCTATTTTTATTTTTTATTTTAACATTTCTAGTTTATTTATCTGTCTTTTATTTTAATTTATCTGTAGAAACAGATACCCAAGCTTCTGAGAACAAAAATAAGCCTCTTTCTCTTACTTGAAAATGATAGCTAACTTATTTTCCATTTTTGACCCTGTCTCATCTTTTGGACTTCCTCTAAACTGGTTAGCATCGTTGGTAGGATTATTTCTAGTTCCTTGAACTTTTTGAGTTCAATCTAACCGTTATTCTAAATTTTTTAATTTAGTATTTGTTCAACTTCATGGGGAATTTAAGACTCTCGTTGGACCATCGGCATCTAAGGGGCATACTATGCTTTTTATTTCTCTATTTTTATTTATCGTTTATAATAATTTTTTAGGATTAGCCCCCTATGTATTTACTGCAACTAGACATCTAGCTATAACATTAAGTCTAGCACTCCCTTTGTGATTGGCTTTTATAATTTATGGCTGATTTAACCATACTCAACATATGCTTGCTCACTTAGTTCCATTAGGAACTCCGGGGGCTTTAATACCTTTTATGGTTCTGATTGAGACAACAAGAAATGTTATTCGACCAGGGACCTTGGCAGTACGACTAGCAGCTAATATGATTGCAGGACATCTGTTACTAGTACTACTAGGTAACCAAGGTCCTTCAATTTCTTCTTCCATTCTTTCATTTTTACTTTTAACTCAAATTTTACTTCTTACGCTAGAAAGAGCTGTAGCTATTATTCAATCTTATGTTTTTGCAGTTCTTGCTACCTTGTATTCTAGAGAAGTAGTTTAAAATGTCAAATCACATAAATCACCCCTTTCATCTTGTAGATAAAAGCCCATGACCTCTTTTGAGTGCATTTAGAGTAATAACTTTAGTGTCTGGGACTGCTAAATGATTCCATACTTTTAATATTGATTTAATAGTTTTAGGTTTAATTACCACAACAGTTATTATGGCCCAGTGGTGGCGAGATGTAATTCGAGAAGGGACTTTCCAAGGATTGCACACTTCTATAGTTGGCGTAGGTTTACGATGAGGGATAATCTTGTTTATTACATCGGAAGTTTTATTTTTTGTCTCCTTTTTTTGGGCATTTTTTCATAGAAGCTTAGCCCCCGCAGTGGAGATTGGAAGTGCCTGACCTCCAGCTGGGATTAAGCCGTTTAATCCCTTTCAAATTCCTTTATTAAATACAGCTATTCTATTAGCTTCGGGAGTTACAGTTACGTGAGCCCACCATGCAATTATAGAAAATAATCACACTCAAGGTATTCAAGCCTTACTTTTTACTGTATTTTTGGGGCTATATTTTACTAGCTTACAAGCCCTAGAGTATTATGAGGCTCCTTTTTCTATTGCAGACGCAGTCTATGGGTCGACTTTTTTTGTGGCTACAGGTTTTCATGGGCTTCATGTAATTATTGGAACTATTTTTTTAAGTATCTGTTTAGTACGACATTTTTTTAACCATTTTTCTTCTTCTCATCATTTCGGATTTGAAGCGGCTGCTTGGTATTGACATTTTGTTGATGTAGTTTGGCTATTTCTTTTTATCTCTATTTATTGATGAGGAAACTAATCTTTTTAATATAATAAAGTATATTTGACTTCCAATCAAAAAGTCCAGTTATGGAAAGGATAGTGTTTCAATTGTTATTTTTTATTCCTACAGTCTTCTTAATCACTTCAGTTGTCTTGTTGCTTTCTTTAATTTTAGCCAAAAAAATTAAAATGAATCGAGAGAAGTCCTCTCCTTTTGAGTGTGGGTTTGATACAAATTCAAATAATCGACTTCCTTTTTCTTTACGCTTTTTCTTAATTACAATTATTTTTTTAATTTTTGATGTAGAAATTGTCATGTTACTACCATGTGTATCCACCTTGAATCTTGCAGTAGTTGAATATTGGGCTGAAGTTTACATATTTTTCATTTTAATTCTTCTATTAGGTTTATTCCACGAATGAAATCAGGGGGCTTTAAATTGATCTTTTTAAGGAGATATAGTTAATTATAACATTTGATTTGCATTCAAAAAGTGCTTTGTTTAGAGCTTTCTTCATAAGAGTATGAAGTAAATATTTACGTTTAGTTTCGGCCTAAAAAGTTGATTTTCATTAATCCGTACTTTATTTAATTGAAGCTAAAGTCAGAAGCATCTCACTGTTAATGGGATTTAGAAGATAACTTCCAATTAAGGAAATAAAAGTCAGAGAAGAGCTGCTAACTCTAACTCTAAGCGGTTAAACTCCGTTTGTATTTCTGCAATTATAGTATAAAAATTACATTACATTTTCATTGTAAAAATGGAGATCACTCCTAATAGCTACTGTCCATAAAACTTTGTTTATCCTAGCATCTTCAGTGCTATGCTTTAATTTTAAGCTATACGAACAAATTAAATAAGCCCCTAGAAAAAATAACCATATTAAAAATACTAAAAAATGAGTTTTTAATCTATTAGATTGGAGAGTTAATATAATTTTGTTAAAATAGCAAGAATAACTAAAATAAATATTCTTTGTATTTAGTTCAAGCCATCCTTGATCAATATTTTTTAGAATCTGACCCCCGGTTACTAAAATAGGAAGAGAGATTCTCTGTCCTCTAATTAGGGGTAAAAATCACATTCTTCCTATAAAAAAAGAGATTTTTCTTGAAAAATTTAATAGTTTTAAATTAAAAAAGTTTAAACTTATTATTAAAATAGTAGATAAAGTAATTATAAATAAAGCAGCGAATTTTAAACTAAGAGGTAAAAGAATAAGTGATGAGTAACTAAATATTGTTCAATTAATAGAGGGCCCAGAAAATAAAGAGATAATTGAGAGAGTACAAATAGGAATAAGCATAGTATAATCAATATCACAAGTTGCTAAAAAAGGTCTATTTCCAGAATTATTAATAAAACTGTAATAAACCAGTCGAACTGAATATGCCACAGTTAATCCTAAAGAAATAATTATGATGAATATAATAAATAAATTTCAAGAGCTTTGGCAGGCAAGCTCTACAATCAAATCCTTAGAATAAAATCCAGATATGAAAGGAATCCCGCATAAAGATAAATTTGCTAGGTTCAGACAAACCCCGACCAAAGGAAAACTTTTTGCCAAACCCCCAAAATGGCGAATATCCTGGGATCCTCCTACCCCATGAATTAAAGCTCCCGCAGATAAGAATAAAAGGGCCTTAAAAAGAGCATGAGTGACAAGATGAAAAAAGGCCACTCTGTATAAACCTAAAGAAATAGAGAATATTATTACTCCTAATTGTCTTAATGTTGATAAGGCAATAATTTTTTTCAAATCATATTCATAAACAGCAACGATTCCGGACATAAACATAGTTAAAGTTGATAAAAGAAGAAGCATGCCTGATCAAGATTCTAAGAGAAAAGAAAAGCGGATAAGTAAATAAACCCCTGCTGTGACCAAAGTTGAAGAATGAACTAGAGCAGAGACAGGAGTAGGGGCTGCCATTGCAGCTGGGAGTCAAGCTGAGAATGGAATTTGAGCTCTTTTAGTTATTGCCCCTAGGATTATTAAAAAGGGCAATCAGTAATTTAAAAATAATTCTCTAGAATTGTTTCAAACTAAAAAATTAAAATCTCCTAAAATTGCAAATCACGCGATTGAAATTAAAATACAGATGTCCCCAACACGATTTCTCAGGACAGTTAATATACCAGCTCTTCTAGATTTTTTCGTAGGGTAATAAACGACTAGACAGTAAGAAATTAACCCCAAACCATCCCAACCTAGTAAAATTCTTATAACATTAGGGCTAATAATTAAAAATATTATAGAAATTACAAACCCAAATACTAGTAAGATAAACCGTTCTGCATCCTTATCATTATTTATGTAACTTCGGCTATACCAAACTACGTTAGAGGAAATACAAAACACAGTGGCTAAAAATAAAAGAGACATATAATCAAAAAGAAAGGTGGCTCTAAAATTGACTCCTCCGCTTCCTAAAATTCATTCTAAGAATACTACTTTTCTATTTCATATAAAATAAATTGAAGAAATAAAACACCCCAAGGTAAGGTTTATTAAAAAGAAAGAAATATTTTTATATAATCAGCTGGTCATGATTACTAATGAGCTTACTCATATCTTGGACACCACAAATCCAAATTTTTTTTAAACTATAGTAATAAGAATAAGAATTAATCAGTAATGGCATGATTAGCAAGAAGGGGACCAAATGAAATAACAAAACTCAATGCTCCCGTATTCTGGCATCTTGCATAAGACTTATTGAAGATAGTTTATTTCCATGTTGTGTTCTGATAAATAAATATAGATTGTATACTCCGGCTAAAAAAGATAAAGCTCCTACAAGTAAACATCTAAATCCTATCCATCTTAAAGTTGAAATAAAAATATAGATTTCCCCAGCCAGACTCGGTGTCGGGGGTGCGGCCATATTACTTACTCTAAATAAAAATCACCATATAGTTAATAAAGGGGCAGAAACGATTATTCTTCGTAGCAATACTAAGTTTCGTGTTCCTATACGTTCATAAACTATCCCTACCAAAGCAAATAACCCTGAAGAGCAAAGACCATGAGCAACCATAATAATAATAGCTCCCGCCCATCCTAGAAAGGAATTTATTGAGAGACCTACAATTACTAGAGCTATATGAGCTACAGATGAATATGCAACTAAAGACTTACAATCTGTCTGACGAATACAAATAAAAGAAGCTATAACTCCTCCTATAAGACCGATTGAGACTAAAATAGGAGAAAAGAGCTTTAATGATTCTTGAATCAAAGGAACAATTCGAATTAATCCGTAACCCCCCAACTTCAAGAGAACTCCTGCCAAAATTATTGAGCCTGCCACTGGGGCCTCTACGTGAGCCTTGGGAAGCCACAAATGACCTAAATACACAGGCAATTTAACAAGGAAAGCCAAGATTAGACCTCAAAAAAGGAAAAAACTTCTTTCTTCAAAAATATTAAAAATAATAAAATCTAATCTAAAGAAAATATTTTCTACAAATAAAATTCTTAACAAAAGTGGAAGAGAAGCTCTTAAAGTATAAAACAATAAAAAATAAGATGCAGTTACTCGTTCCGGTTGATACCCCCAACCTATAATTAACAAAAAAATAGGAACTAAGGTGGCTTCAAATATAATGTAAAACAATAACGCATTGGAAGTAGAAAAACTTAAAATTAAAAAGGCCAGTATGAATAGAGATAGACAAAAGAAAGAGCTGGAAAAATTATTTAGGTTTTTAATGTAAAATCTCATAATTAGTATTAAAATAACAACTCATATAGACAATCTAATCATCAGGAAACTTAAAGTGTCAACTTGAAAAAAATCGATAAGTCCTAAATTAAAATTTCTTATGGAGTTTATTCAGATAAAAGTTGTTACTATGGTCAACACTAATATCAAATTTCACTCAGAGAATAGAGTCAGTGAAAGCAAGCTAAATAAGACATATTTTAACATTAACACTGAAGAAAATTTAATGAATTAAATGTATCGCCCCCATGTGATCGAATGATAGTCACGAGCAGTGATAAACCTAGGGCCCCCTCGCAAGCTGTTAAGGTGAGAAATAATAAGGCAAAATTATGTAAAGTTACATAAGAGTTAGAAAAAAAATAAATACAACAAAAAATAAAAAGTATTAAGCCCTCTAATCTTAAAAGAGTGGCTAAAAGATGCTTCCGCTTAGAAATGAAACTAAATGTAAATACCACCACCCCTAAAATAATTAATGTCAAAATAAAATTAAATTTTAAAAAAAAATCTAGCACCCACCTTAAATTGTCTTAATAGTTTAATCAAAACTTTGGTCTTGTAAATCAAGAATAACTTTTAGTTTTAAGGCATCAAAAAGACAGATTCTGTATCTTAAGCTCCCAAAGCTTGAATTTTATTTTTAAACTACTTTTTGATATTCTTGCTCAATTTTTTCTATCCCTCCCTACTCTATTTTTAATTTTAGCATTTCCTTTTTTAAATCATCCCTTGGCTATAGGGTTACTTATTCTATCTCTGACAATTATATTGGCAGTTATATTAGGTATGATAACAATAAATTTGTGAATTTCTTATGCCCTAGTTTTAGTTCTACTAGGGGGCCTCCTAGTCGTGTTTGTTTACGTCTCATTACTAGCATCTAACGAACTCTTCCAAAAAAGAACAATCGGGCCTTTTGCTGCATTCATTTTATTCATACTAATATTTTTATTCATAAATTTAAAACAAGAAAATTTACTTTCAAATTTTAATTTAAATTCTGTTTCCGCCTTACAAAACAAGGGATACGAATGACTGACCCCCCTTTACTCTCTTGAACTCTCTTATCTCACAATTTTTTTAATTTTATATTTATTATTAACTTTGATTGTGGTAGTAAGAATCACGAAATTTGATTATTCTTCTTTACGATCCAACAATTAATGGCAACAATTCGTTCCACCCACCCGCTAATTAAAATTATAAATAATGCTGTTGTTGATCTCCCAGCACCTTCTAATATCTCCTCTTGATGAAACTTTGGCTCCTTACTAGGCCTGTGTCTAGTGACTCAAATTGCCACTGGGTTATTTTTAGCCATACATTATACTGCTCACGTAGATTTAGCATTTTCTAGCGTTGTTCATATCGTTCGTGATGTTAATTATGGCTGACTTCTTCGAACCATCCATGCTAATGGGGCATCTTTTTTTTTTATTTGTTTGTATTTACATGTCGGGCGCGGGATGTATTATGGGTCCTACTTATATATACTTACATGATTTTCTGGAATTGCACTACTTTTACTTACAATGGCTGCTGCTTTTATAGGGTATGTCTTGCCATGAGGGCAAATATCTTTCTGAGGGGCGACTGTAATTACTAACCTCCTTTCAGCAATTCCATACGTGGGAGACATAGTAGTTCAATGGGTTTGAGGGGGATTCGCAGTTGATAACGCAACCTTGAACCGATTTTTTACTTTCCATTTTTTAATCCCCTTTATTATTGCAGGAGTAGTTATAATTCACTTATTATTTTTACATCAAACAGGGTCAAACAACCCCTTAGGAGTGAAAAATGAGAGTGACAAAATTCCTTTCCACCCTTATTTTACTATTAAGGATTTGGTTGGGTTCTTAGTTATAATAATGGCTTTAATTTGCCTAACTTTAATTTCACCTAACCTCCTAGGAGACCCTGAAAACTTCAATCCCGCAAATCCCCTAGTTACCCCAGTTCATATCCAGCCTGAGTGATACTTTTTGTTCGCCTATGCTATTCTCCGTTCTATCCCCAATAAGCTAGGTGGTGTAGTAGCTTTATTGCTATCTATTTTGATTTTAGCTATTTTACCACTGTGACATAAAAGAAACTTCCGAGGGTTAACCTTTTATCCTTTAAATAAGTTTTTTTTTTGATTTATAATTGGGACCGTGTTCATCTTAACATGAATTGGTGCTAAGCCAGTAGAAGACCCTTATGTCTTTATTGGACAATTCTTTACAGTTGTCTATTTTAGTTACTTCTTACTAGCCCCCCTTGTTTTAAAGTTTTGAGATTACATTTTGAATAAAAATTAGGATTGCTTAACCTAATGTAAGGTCCTTGTTTTGAAAACAAGTCATAAAAGTTAAAATCTTTTAGCATTCTTAACCCTAAAAAAACTAAATTAATAACAACAGACCCAATTATAAGTAAATAAATAAGAGAGAAAGGAAGGAAACACTTTCAAGCTAAGTATATTAATTTGTCATACCGAAATCGAGGCAAAGTCCCTCGAACCCATACAAACAAAAAGGCTAAAAAAATAAAAGAAGGAATTAAAAAAAAAGAAGAAACTCCCCCAACAAAAATTACTACAAATAGAAAAGATATAAATAAAATTCTTGCGTACTCTGCAAGCATAATTAAAGCAAACCCCCCTCTTCTGTATTCTGTATTATAACCAGAAACTAATTCGGACTCCCCTTCCGCAAAATCAAAAGGTGTCCGATTGGTTTCCGCAAGACATGAGACCATTCACGCTAATGCTCTTAATGGGAATAAAAAAACAAAGGCCACCCCTTCTTGAAATAAAGAAAATTCTGCCCACTCGTAACTTAAAGTTACAATTAAGGGGCCAATTAAAATCAACACAAGACTCACTTCATAAGAAATAGTTTGAGCAACTCCACGTAAAGCCCCAAAAAGGGAGTACTTAGAGTTTGATCTTCAACCTGCTGCTAAAAGTCTATAAACTCCTAGTCCTACACAACATAAAAAAAATAGGACTCTCATATCAAAAGATAGTAGGTTAAAATTAGACGGGATTCTTGCTCATACTCTTAGAGAAAGTGCTAATCTAAAAGAGGGGGCAACAATAAAAGGTGCGTAATTAGAAAAGGTTGGAAACAAATGCTCCTTAGTAAATAATTTAATAGCATCTGAAAAAGGCTGAAGAATTCCTATGAACCCTACCTTGTTCGGCCCCTTCCGTAACTGAATATACCCTAAAAGCTTACGCTCAAATAGGGTAAAAAAAGCAACCCCCACCAATACACAAACAGCCAATAAAACTAATATAATAAACTTGATCATTTAAATCAGCCGTAGGGTTGCCACCTACATAGGTAGATCCTAAATCTAGTACATTATCTGTCAGACTGACAAAATTTTTACTATGTTATTTTTATTCTCAAATATAAGAATGTCTTAATTTTCCAATCCTTTCGTACTAAGAAAATTTTAAAAATTTTGAGGATAGAAACCAACCTGGCTCACGCCGGTTTGAACTCAGATCATGTAAGAAATTAAAAGTCGAACAGACTTTCCAGCAAAACTTCTGCACCTTGCTAATCTCTTAATCCAACATCGAGGTCGCAAACCTTTTTATCGATAAGAACTCTCTAAAAAGATTACGCTGTTATCCCTAGGGTAACTTAGTCTTTTAATCTCACTTTGAGGATCAATTATTCTATTAAACTAGTTAAATAAAAAGAGTGTTACTTTTAAACTCTTCGTCGCCCCAACGAAATAAAACACCAAAAACAATTTTCTAAAATAAACTCATTTTAAATATTCTATAAAACTCCAAAGGGTCTGATCGTCCTTCAAAAATATCTTGGCTTTTTCACCAAAAAATGAAATTCAATAATTTATTTTGAGACAGTTTCTTTCTCGTCTCACCATTCATACCAGCCTCTAATTAAGAGACTAATGATTATGCTACCTTAGCACAGTCAAAATACTGCGGCTATTTACTTTAAGCATTGAGCAGGCGGTACTTTTAATATTCTAAAAGAGATGTTTTTGATAAACATGCGAAAAGATATTTGCCGAATTCCTTAAAATAATCTTAACTTAAACAAAGTTTAAAATTACTAATTAATTTTTTTAAACAAAGTTTTCTACTAATTTAAACATTATTTTAAAAAATAATTTATTAATTCTTTTATTTCAATAAAATATATAAATTTATAAAAATATTATTTTTTCCAATGTAAATTATAACAAACTTTTTATTTTTAGTCATTACTAAACCTTAAACCATTTGAATAAAATTTATAAATTATATAAGTCACCTTAAGAGCTCATCCCCCTAAGATTTTAATGATGCAAAATTTTTAATTTAAAATTGAACTAAAAACTCCAAACCAGCTAAATTAAATTTATTTCTTGAAAAACCAGGTATAAAAGTTCGTGTGGCTTTTTACCCTATAAAAATATTCATAAAAATTATGCTACATTTACTTTACTATTTTTATAACTCACTTTAATTCGGGATAACTTTATCTTAAACTTATTTAGTCTAACCCTGATACACAAGGTACGAACCTTCAATTCTTCTTTTTTTTAAAAATCTTGTTTATACTTTCCCTCACGGTACTATTCACTTTAAAAATACTTTGGTTTCTTTAACAAATACACCCATAAAATTCAAGAAGAGATGATTCTTTCAAAGATTTAATTTAAGTTAAACTTTTTAGTGAAAATCGATTTGCACGAATATATGTTCAATGTAAATGAACTGCTTAACTAATCAAGCTCTTCACCATCATTCTAGATACACTTTCCAGTACATCTACTATGTTACGACTTATCTCTCCTTAAGGAGAGAGTGACGGGCGATATGTGCACATTCTATTACCTTATTCAAATAATTATACTTAAATAAATTTACTAACAAATCCACCTTCCAAAAGTTTTTAAACTTAATATTCATAATTTTTAAATTAAATTGTAGCTCATCGCTACCTTTACATAAACTGCACCTTGACCTGAAGTAAAAAAATTATTTTTATTGAAAACATTCTTCTAAAGTAATCTGACAACGGAGGTATACAAGCTCTACAAGTAAAGGCAAGATTTAACGGGGATTATCGATTAAAGGACAAGCTCCTCTGTTTGGTTAGAATGCCGCCAAAACCTTTGGGTTTGAAGAACAACTTTTACTACCCTTGGAAAATAACTTAAAAATAGCAGGGTATCTAATCCTGGTTTTTCATTTCAAGCTTTTTAGATCTTTTAATTTATCTTGAGTCAAAATATTTTATTATACAAATTTTACCTAAAAAATAAAGATAAATCACTCAAAAGAAAATCAATTAACTAAATTTAACAGAAATCTTTACTTAAACTCTTCGTCTAACCGCGACGGCTGGCACGATTTTAGTCAGTCTTAAAGATTTAACTAGACCTAAAATATTTATTATCTAAAATAATCTACTATTTTTCAACTCTTAAATTTTCTTATTCATATATAGATTTAATCTAAAGTAAAGAAAAAGCCAGGTTCAAACTTCATTGCATGTAAATGAAAAATAGTATACTCCGAGAACAGGAAAAATAAAGTTAGCATTAGCTAAGTCTAGTTTGAGCAATCGCTTGCATGATTTACCGTATCGAGGTAATCCTTTTTATCAGGCACCAAAC